TCCATTGCGGTATATAAAAAATGATCAATTTGAAAAAGCTATAAGAAATGAAACGTCACAATATATTTTTTACACATGTCGAAGTGATGGCAACCAAAGAATATCTTTTACGTATCCATCCAGTTTGTCAACTTTTTTGGAAATGATACAAAGAAAAATGACTTTGTACACAAATACAATGGAAAATCACTATTGATACAAATACAAAAGATAAATAAGATAAAGAAATATTGAGACAAAAGATAAATAGAAGAAAAGATAATAAGAGATACGCCCTCCTCCTACATATTTTATGCCCTCTCCTACAAAGAAACTCGTAATACCAACGCCATTCGTAATTCCATCAATTACTCGTCTATCAAAAAAATGAGTTAATTCAGCTAATCCTCTTAGACCCTTAGTAAAAGATGTTGCATAAAAAGCATCTATGTAACCACGATTATATGACCAACTATATATTATATTTATTAGTTTGTCTCCCCAAAAGCGCGTCTGACCCTTTTTTAAAAATGCATTTTTAAAATTAAAATTTTGTAAAGATGAATAAAGGGGCTTATATAAAAGAGATGCTATAAGTATTCCAAAACATGCTAGACTGACTGAAAAAATAGCATTTGAAAAAAATTCATACCAATCCACCGAATCAGTCAAATTTTTATGTAAAAGATTTATAGACGGAGTTAACCATTTTGATAATATATCCAAACCCATTCCTTCTTGATTCAAAGGAAGTGCCAGGGATCCCACGAACAAGGTAAATAGAACCAATACAAGCAAAGAGAATAACATAGTATTATCTGATTCATGGGGATATAAAAAACTTTTTTTTTTACAAGTTTTTAAATGAATAATTAAGGGTTGGTTGATGGTTTTTACCATATTATAAATTTGGTTTTGGTATGCCGTCTTAGAAAAAAAAGAAGCCTTCTCATTATTATTCATTATTAATAAAGTTAATAAACTTATATATATATATTTTTTTTTTAAGCCTTCTTTTCCCCATAGAGATACTGAATAAAACGGACTCATTCCCATTTGTTTTCCACTGTAATTTTGAAAATTAGTATTTAAATGCCCTTCAAAAGTAAGTAAATAAATTCGAAACATATAAAATGCAGTTAACCCGGCTGTGGAACAAGCTATTATTCCGAAAAGTGGTGAATACAACCAAGTATCATTAAGAATTTCATCTTTGGACCAAAAACAAGCAAGTGGGGGAATACCACAAAGAGAAAGTGTACCTAATAAAAAAGCTGTTTTTGTAATTGGGACATGTTTTGTTAAACCGCCCATAAGAACCATATTCTGACTTTTATCTGGAGAATATCCAACAATAGCTTCCATTGAATGAATAATTGATCCAGATCCTAAAAACAATAATGCTTTAGAGTAAGCATGAGTAATCAAATGAAATAAAGCAGCTCGATATGACCCCATACCTAAAGCTAACATCATATAACCCAATTGAGACATTGTAGAATAGGCTAAACTTCTCTTAATATCTTTTTGAGCAAGAGCCAAAGTAGCTCCTAATAGTACTGTTATTATACTTATTAAAGATATAAAATTCATTATGTAGGGTATTCCTATGAAAAGAGGAAGAAGACGAGCGACAAGAAAAATGCCCGCTGCTACCATCGTAGCAGCATGAATCAGAGCCGAAATAGGGGTAGGCCCTTCCATGGCATCAGGTAACCATACATGAAGGGGGAATTGTGCCGATTTAGCAATTGCACCGGAAAATACTAGAAAAACGCATAAATTATAAACTAAAAAAGTAAACGCATTATCATTATTATAACTTAAGTTATTGAATATTTCGAACAAATCCTGAAATTCAAAACTACCTGTTATCCAATAAAGACCTAAGATTCCTAAAAATAAACCAAAATCTCCTATACGATTAGTTACAAAAGCTTTTTGACAAGCATTTGCAGCAATAGGTCGTGTGAACCAAAAACCTATTAATAGATATGAGCACATTCCAACTAATTCCCAAAAAATATAAATTTGTATCAAATTTGAACTCGTAACTAATCCCAGCATGGAAGTATTGAAAAAACTCATATAAGCAAAAAATCTTAAATATCCGTGATCATGAGACATATAATTATCACTATAAATCAAAACCAGAATTCCAACAGTAGTAATTAATATTAACATAATAGAAGTAAGTGGGTCGATCAAGTGGCCGAACTCTAAAGAAAAATCATTATTAATAGTCCAAGACCATACATATTGATATATGAAATTGCTATTTATTTGCTGAATAGCCAGATCTGCAGAACAAATCATAACTATACTTAATAATAAAACACTAGGAAAAGCCCACACGCGACGAAGATTTTTTGTTGCCGTCGGAAAAAAGAGAAGCCCGACCCCGATTAAGACAGGAACTGTAAGTGGAACGAAAGGTATGATCCATGCATATGGATATGTATGTTCCATAAGAAAAACCTTTTTCATTTTAAATTAATTCTTTCCGATTCACCGGATCTTCTCTCTTTCGCAAAAAAAAAAGGAAAAATATATATATATAGATTAGAGATGCAAGACCAAAATTTAATCTTCTTAAGTAGTCTTATTCTTTACCAAATCGTTCAAATCAAGAAGTTACAATTGATTAAATGATATCACCCTTACTAGTGCAAAGTGAATAGTTATTTATTATTTTTTAAGTAATATGGTTCTATATTTAAAGCTATTTCGGGAGATCCAGAAAAAAAAGCTTTTTTAACTTTAACCAATTTTATTTCTATAGTACGTTGGATACTATAGCTATAGAGCTTTTACTATGAGGATATAAAGAAATCCATTAGTATAGTATGAATTCGTTTTTTTTGTCCGGAAAGTTATAATTTATTAATTATATGTAATATAAATGTAAAAAAAAATTAATGACATATAATCTTTTTTCGCCTTTTTTATAGCAAAGTAGTATTATCTAAATAAAGAACTAGATGGATAATCAATAGTAAATAAAGATTCGTTTTTATTGAATATTAAATATTCTATTAATACTAGATAGATGACTAGATAGATGTCTTTCACATCCAACTATAACAATGAGTAATCTCTTGATTTTTGAATGGCAGTTCCAAAAAAACGTACTTCTATGTCAAAAAAGCGGATTCGTAAAAATTATTGGAAAAAGAAGGGATATTGGGCAGCGTTAAAAGCTTTTTCATTATCGAAATCTCTTTCGACCGGGAATTCAAAAAGTTTTTTTGTGCCGACAAATAAATAATCAAACATTGGAATAATCGGAATAAGAACTGAATGACTTTTTTGTTCTATCCCTAGATCCTAGATAGTTCTAGGGATAGAACAAAAAAGTCTTATTCCCACAGAGGATAAACTATGCGTAAGCTTATTATTTTATTAAGTTAAATATAACTGACATTCTAAAATCAGATAAATATACTCTATTAGTGAACACATATTTAAATGACGTTGTATTCCTAAATTTTAAATTTTAATCGTTCCTAAATATGAATTGACTACTTCAATCTCGACGATTGAGTATGAATAGGTTATTATAATTTTGAGCAAGCCGCTATGGTGAAATCGGTAGACACGCTGCTCTTAGGAAGCAGTGCTAGAGCATCTCGGTTCGAGTCCGAGTGGCGGCATGGGATCTATCTTCTAAAACTTCTAAAATAAAAGCGATAGACTAAGTCCTATTAAGTAATTCCAGAAATTAAACTCCCTGCATTCCGTAATTATAATTAAGGTACTCCCTCCTTAAAAAAATATATATAATATGATTTTTTCGACTTTCGAACATATATTAACTCATATATCCTTTTCTATTATTTCAATTTTAATTACACTATATTTTATAACCTTATTAGTGGATGAAATCGGAGGACTAGATGATTCATCCGAAAAGGGCATGATAGCGAGCTTTTTCTGTATAACCGGATTATTAATCACGCGGTGGATTTATTCGCGACATTTTCCATTAAGTGATTTATATGAATCATTAATTTTTCTTTCGTGGAGTTTATCCAGTATTAATATGCTTCCGTATTTTCAAAAACATAAAAATAATTTAAGCGCAATAACCGCGCCAAGTGCTATTTTTACCCAAGGCTTTGCTACTTCGGGTCTTTTAACTGAAATGCATCAATCCGCAATATTAGTACCTGCTTTACAATCCCAATGGTTGATGATGCATGTAAGCATGATGGTATTGGGCTATGCAGCTCTTTTATGTGGATCATTATTATCAATAGCTCTTTTAGTCATTACATTTCGAAAAGACATAAGTATTCTTCATAAAAGCAACCATTTATTAAAATTAAATGAGTTAGTTTACTTTAATGAGACCAAATACACAAATAAAATAAACAATATTGTAAAAAATACTTCATTTCTTTCTCATAGGAATTATTACAAGTATCGATTGATTCAACAATTGGATGATTGGGGTTATCGTGTTATTAGTCTAGGTTTTATCTTTTTAACCATAGGTATTCTTTCGGGAGCAGTATGGGCTAATGAGGCATGGGGATCATATTGGAATTGGGACCCAAAAGAAACTTGGGCATTTATTACTTGGACCATATTTGCGATTTATTTACATACGCGAACAAAGGAAAATTTACAAGGTGAAAATTCGGCAATTGTGGCTTCTATGGGGTTTCTAATAATTTGGATATGCTATTTTGGGGTTAATCTATTAGGAATAGGGTTACATAGTTATGGTTCATTTAACCTCTAATTGAATTGCAGAAAGGGCGTGACTAATACAGTTAGGTGTAGGACTATATATAAGAAAACTTCGTGTAAGCTGACGAGAACCCTTTGAATCCAGATTGTAGTGATTCAAAGGGTTCGGAATAATTCGGTTTACAATTCATTTTTTATTATCTTAAGTAAACTATTTATCAAAAAAATTAGATAGAATAGTTTCGACCTTGTCAACTGATAATGAAAGAACGAAATCCGGGTAAATACCAATCCCTATTACTGGTAAAAAGATAGAAAGAGAAACA